AGCTCTGACCACTTCTGATCTTTCTAGAGGCATGTTTGGGACTGCGTCTTTGATCACAGCAACAATAACGTCACCAATATGAGCATATCGACGATTGCTAGCTCCTATGATTCGAATACACATCAATTCTCGAGCCCCGCTGTTATCTGCTACATTCAAATGGGTCTGAGGTTGAATCATATCATTTTTTTTTATCTGTTTTTTACAATACAAAGGTCGAAGAAAAAAAGAAATATTGTTTGTCCAAAAAAAGAAACCTGCACCCGCTATTTTTTTTTACCCAAGGCTTATTTCTTTTTTATCCCGAAATGATGAATTGAGCTCGTATAGGCATTTTGGACGCTGCTATTGAAATAGCCCTTCTAGCTATATTTTCTGTTACTCCACCCATTTCATAAAGGATTCGACCTGGTTTAACAACAGCTACCCAATATTCGGGAGAGCCTTTACCTGAACCCATACGTGTTTCTGCGGGTCTTACTGTCACTGGTTTATCTGGAAATATACGGACCCATATTTTTCCACCACGACGTGCATTTCGTGTCATTGCTCGTCGACCTGCTTCTATTTGTCTAGATGTGATCCAAGCGGGTTCAAGTGCCTGAAGAGCGTATTTACCAAAACAAATATGATTACCTCGATAAGATATTCCCTTCATTCTTCCTCTATGTTGTTTACGGAATCTGGTTCTTTTGGGGTTATAGTTGATGGTTTGTTTTGAATTCCATCTCTACTACAGAACCGGACGTGAGAGTTTCTTCTCATCCAGCTCCTCGCGAATAAAATGAATTCAAATTAAAGATTTTGAATTCAGATATAATATAATTTGAATTAAGATATACATGTATTTAATAAATAATATACTGAATCATGGATTTCATTTAATCTAGATCAAATCTATTATTAATTTGTATATCTTGTTTGTATAGAAAACTAAATATATTAAATAACTATTTTTTTCTTATATTTATATATATGGTTTTTAGAATGTTAAAACGAATCTTTCTTTTGTTTTACTCTTTATCGTATTGGATTCACCCAAATTTAGCAATCCAAGAAAATAAAGTTTTCGCGGGCGAATATTTACTCTTTCAATTTATATTTCAGTTCTATCATTAGTTCATCACTTTTCCGAATAGATAAATTGGTCTCTGGTCGGTTCCGCCATCCCGATCAATGAATCATTCGAATTCATTTTCACTAGAATCTTTTGAATTCACAGGTTCCATCGTTCCCATCGCTTCTTACTTTATGGTTAGGTCTCAATTCTACAATGGAGCTATTAGTTCTTGAGTCAATATTCTTAGTCTTTATTGGCTCGAAGCTCTTTATTTTTTGTTCGATGAGTAGATCCATTTAATGATCAATCCGTATTGATGCTTTATTACACAGCTTTTTTCTGAGATGACTCATAGACCTTACATATTGGAATTATATATCATCAATATTCTTTTTCTTTCTTTCTCTCATCCTTCCATTTATCCATACCCTTTATTTTTTTATTTCGATTGACAACTTATAAGCAGATTTTTTAATAAAAAAAGATTTCAGTTGCTACAACAATATGAACAATATATCATATCTTGACTGATTCTTTGGATCCAGATAATACGAAGTGATGAGTTGGTTATTACTTCTATAGTTATTTGTTTATACTATGGGGCTGGTTTTTTATACTAACCCTCAAAAAACCAACGAGTCACACACTAAGCATAGCAATTTTATCAAAAGATTAATTGAATTTTTATTCAACCCTATAGAATTATAATTTTTTTTTATTGAACAGAAAAAGAAGAAACGAATTTATCATTTTTTGTTCCATCGCTGGATAGAATGGAAAGGCAAATAAAGGTTTATTATTCCCCGTCTATAAATATCCAAATTTTGATGCCTAATACCCCATAGATCGTTCGAACTGTATAGGAACAATAATCAATTTTAGCTCGAATGGTTTGTAGTGGAACCCTACCCTCTCTGATCCATTCAACACGCGCAATTTCTTTTCCGTCAATACGTCCCGCAATTTGCACTTGAATTCCTTTTGTATCTGCTTGTTCAGTTAATTCTATAGCCTTTTTCATTGCTTTGCGAAAAGAAACTCGATTTTTTAATTGGCCGGCTATAAATTCTGCAAGAATATTAGGGTTTCCATAAGGCTTTTCAATTCGTGTGATAGCAATGTTAAGTTTTCTATTTACAGAATTAAATTCTTTTTGTAAATTCATCTGTAATTCTTCGATTCCTCGGGGTCGGCTTTCAATTAATATTTTTGGAAATCCCATATAGATTATGATTTGGATCAGGTCGATTCTTTTTTGAATCTCTATATGTGCAATTCCCTCGACGCCAGAAGATGTTTTCATATTTTTTTGTACATAATTCTTGATATAATTTCTTATTTTTTGATCTTCTTGCAGACCTTCAGAATAATTTTTAGGTTGTGCGAACCAAAGGGAATGATGACCTTGGGTTGTACCAAGTCTGAAACCAATTGGATTTA